ATTTGCAATATTGTAATAGTTGTAAATATAAATTTTATGCCCTAGTAAATTAGTTAAGATCTTCTCGGTTCTAGGGCCTTTAGAAGTATCAAACAAGTCAAGAGTGATGGGGGGGTAGGGGGGGTAAACGAAAAAATTTATCTGTAACGGGGGGTATAAATAGACTATTTCGATTGATTAGGCTTATATTATGTCCTTGATAAAGTTTCATGTAATTCTTCAGTAATGTCTTTATATCATTTCACTTATATCCTCATGCAAGGAAGTGTACCACCTTACTAGGTTATTACCGTGTGCACTCTGAGATGCGAATGAAGGGAGAACAAAAAAAGGAACCAGTAGCCCTATAGAAAGAACGCCCGGCATGGGGAGTGTCCCATCATAGTTTACCACCATTAACTTATGCCAGGGCAGTGGAGGGACTAGGGGTTGTTGTAAGTAATGTTCCTGAAATAGGAACCAGATGCCAGGAATAATTCACTTTGTGAAACCCCCACGATAGTTGTCCCTCACCTTCAATAACCGTTAGCATTGCCTCCATATGTTGGTAGGTTCTTATTGGGCTTAACGGTTTAACCCCAGGTATGGTGAGTACTTGGTATATGTGGTGACTAGCATTTTATGGTAAACATTCTATTTCCTGGTTGACGTGGGGTTATTTTGAATAAAGGATGTAATGGTTTTAGTATACCTTATTTAACATCACCTGAATTATGGTTTAGTACAGTTATGGTGATAATACATAGATGTAATAATAAATATTATAATATTTGAGCAAAGAATAGTTTAGTTTTAGAATACTAGCTTTGGGAGTTAGCGGTGGGGGTTTGAATCCCCCTTCTTTGAGCAGTAGGAAGGATTTTAACCTTCGACCTCCGGCTTACAAGACCGGCGCTCTGGGATTGAGCTACTAATGCATGTTCACCCTAGGGCTTTATTTTCTAATAGGCTCGCAAGGGGCATAAGACATAGGAATAGTGAGAAGTAAACGATTGATGCAACTTGGCCGATAATAATAAAGGGGTGCTCAACGGGCATTCCTCCAATTCATGTTAGAATCACGATATCAGCGATTAGGGTCCAAAATAGGAATTGGGTAATAGGGCGGAATATTGTTCCTCGTTGCTTTGATGTGTGGAGGATGGGAACTACTATTAGTACTAGAATAGAACCTAGAAGGGCTAGGACCCCTCCAAGTTTGTTAGGAATCGATCGGAGGATGGCATATGCAAATAGGAAATACCATTCGGGTTTAATGTGTGGGGGAGTGACTAGGGGGTTGGCAGGTGTGAAGTTATCTGGATCCCCTAGCAGGTTTGGGGCGAATAATGCAAGGGATGAAAGAGCTAACAGGGCAACTGCAAATCCTAGGAGGTCTTTATAAGAGAAGTAGGGGTGGAAGGGAATTTTGTCGGCGTCTGAGTTCATACCTAGGGGATTGTTAGAGCCTGTTTCGTGGAGGAAAATTAGGTGAATTATTGTGGCTGCTGCAATTACAAAGGGGAACAAGAAGTGGAAGGCAAAGAAGCGGGTGAGAGTAGCATTGTCTACAGAAAAGCCCCCTCAGATTCATTGGACCAGGTCATTCCCAATGTAGGGAACGGCGGATAGGAGGTTGGTGATGACTGTGGCACCTCAAAAGGACATTTGTCCTCAGGGCAGGACGTAGCCAACAAAAGCAGTTATCATTACTAAAAGCAGAAGCACTACACCAACGTTTCAAGTTTCTTTATATAGGTATGAGCCGTAGTAGAGTCCTCGTCCGATATGCAGGTAGATGCAGATGAAGAAGAATGAGGCTCCGTTGGCATGAAGATTGCGGATCAGTCACCCGTAGTTTACATCTCGGCAGATGTGGGCTACGGATGAAAATGCTGTAGCAATGTCAGAGGTATAATGTATTGCTAGGAAGAGGCCTGTGAGGATTTGGATAATTAGACACATGCCTAATAGAGAGCCAAAGTTTCATCAGACAGAGATGTTAGAGGGGGCGGGAAGATCGACGAGTGCGTCGTTGGCGATTTTTAGTAGGGGGTGGGTTTTGCGAAGGCTAGCCATTAAAGGTTCTTGTAGTTGAATAACAACGGTGGTTTTTCAGGTCATTGGTTCCGGTTAGAATCCGGGCGAGAATTATGACTTATGTTATGTCTTTATTTCTGTTTGGGTTAGTGATGGGTTTGTTAGCTGTAGCTTCAAATCCTTCGCCTTATTTTGCGGCGCTGGGGCTGGTTGTTACTGCAGGGCTTGGGTGTGGTGTTTTATTAGGACATGGGGGGTCTTTTTTGTCATTGGTGTTGTTCTTAATTTATTTAGGAGGGATGCTTGTTGTGTTTGCATACTCTGCTGCTCTTGCAGCGGAGCCGTATCCTGAAAGCTGGGGAAGTGGGCCTGTAGTTATGGCTTTGCTCTGGTACTTGCTTATGGTAGGTATAGGTGTGGCCTTGTTTCAGGCTGGGTGGTATGAGTACTCTTGAGCCCCTGCAGATGAGTCTGGTGTTTTTGCTATGGGCCGGGGGGACATGAGTGGAGTGGCGCTGATGTTTACCAGTGGTGGACCTCTATTAATGATTAGTGCTTGAGTTTTATTATTAACGTTGTTTGTTGTTCTTGAATTAACTCGGGGGTTAAGTCGAGGAACTCTGCGGGCCGTCTAGAGGGAGGCAAATACAACCGCAAGGGAGAGCGTGAAAATGAACAGGGTTAGGTAGGTTTTAATTATTCCTTTTTGAAGGTTGCTTGTAGTAGTCACAAGGGGTTTGTTAAGGGAGATTAGGGCTTTTGGTGCGACTTTTTCTAATCACGTTTGGTCTACTGTTTGGGACGCAATTATTTGGCCTAAGGTTAAGTTAATTTGTGGGGTAATGCGATGAATGGTTGCTGGAAAGAATCCGAGCATGTTGGAGAAGTGGTGGGTGGCAAGGATTGGGGTTTGTTTGAATTGTTTACTTGTTAAAGATGCTAACTCTAGCGCTAAGAAAAGTCCTAGGGCTGTAACTATTAGCGCTGCAAGCTTTAGGCTGGTGGGCATTGTTATCACAGGGGTTTTTAGAGGTAAAATATTAGAGGTGATTAGGAGACCGGCTACAATGCTTCCTCAGGCTAGTCGTTTAATAGGGTTAATTACGGCTGGGTTATTTTCGTTGATAGGGGAGAGGGGGTTGAAACGGGGGTGGCCTATGGAGACCAGAAAAATAATTCGGAGGCTATAGATTGCTGTGAAGGAGGTGGCGATTAGGGTTAGGGTCAGGGCTCAGGCGTTTAAGTGGGAAGTGTTTAAGGCTTCAATAATAGCATCTTTGGAGAAGAAGCCCGCCAGGAATGGAGTTCCTGTGAGAGCAAGGCTTCCAAGAGTTAGGCAGGAGGAGGTGAAGGGGGTGAGGTGTTGCATACCTCCTATTTTCCGGATGTCTTGTTCATCATTGAGGCTGTGGATAATAGAGCCTGAGCATAGGAATAGTATAGCTTTGAAAAAGGCATGGGTGCAGATGTGGAGGAAGGCAAGTTGTGGCTGATTAAGTCCTAGGGTTACCATTATTAGGCCTAGTTGGCTTGAGGTGGAGAAAGCTACGATTTTTTTGATGTCATTCTGAGTGAGGGCACAGGTGGCAGTGAATAGGGTTGTTAGGGCCCCTAGACATAGGCAGGTGGTGAGGGCTGTGGGGTTGTTTGCCAAGAGGGGGCTAAGGCGGATAAGAAGAAAGATACCTGCTACAACTATTGTGCTTGAGTGAAGTAGGGCAGAGACCGGCGTGGGGCCCTCCATAGCGGAGGGGAGTCAGGGGTGTAGGCCAAATTGTGCTGATTTCCCGGTGGCAGCTAGAATAAGACCAAGGAGGGGTGGAGTGAGGTTCATGTCCTGTGTCGTTGAAAAGATTTGTTGGATTTCTCAGGAGTTGAGGTTTATTGCTATTCAAGCTATGGCAAAGATTAGGCCGATATCCCCGACTCGGTTGTATAGGACGGCTTGTAAAGCTGCGGTGTTTGCATCTGCTCGGGCATATCATCAGCCGATCAGTAAGAAGGATATAATTCCCACCCCTTCTCAGCCAATGAATAGTTGAAACATATTGTTAGCGGTGACAAGAACAATCATTGCAATTAAGAAAACTAGGAGGTATTTAAAGAATCGGTTTATGTTAGGGTCAGCGTGCATATATCAAGAGGCAAATTCTAGGATGGATCAGGTAACATATAAGGCGACGGGTGTAAAAATAATTGAATAGAAGTCGAAATAAAAGCTAATGTTGATGTTAAAAGTTTCTGTATTTATTCAGCATCAAGTTGTAGTAATAATTTCGGCCCCTTGGTTAAGGAACAGGAATAGGGGGAGAAGGCTAACAAAAAATGCTATTTTTACGGCGGTTTTTACCTGCTCTAGGGCTCATCCTTGTTCACGGGGGGAGGGGTTAATTGTGGTGATGATGGGGTATGCTAATAGTGCAAAGATGATAATGAGGCTAGAGGCTATTATTAGTGCGGAGGGGTGCATAGCTGCTACTTGGATTTGCACCAAGAGTTTTTGGTTCCTAAGACCAACGGATGAGCTGTTATCCTTTAGGAGCGTGTCGAGTGAGCCTTGGGGTTCAACCAAGGGGGCGAAGATTAGCAGTCTTCGTTGCTGGCGAGCATCTCTCGGTGGACAAGGGGATTTTAACCCCTGTTTTTAGAATCACAATCTAATGTTTTGGTTAAACTATGTCTACAGGCGGCCCACCCTCAGATTAGTTCGGGTTTCAGAATAAGCAGGAGGAGGGGGAGAAGGTGGAGGGTAATTAGTAGGTGCTCTCGAGAGTGGGTTGGTTCTGTAGCTAGAATGTGGGCGGGAACTTTACCACGTTGGGTTATCAGGAACATATACAGGGAGTAGCCCGCTGTAATAAGGGTACCTAGGCCCGTAAGTGCAATTGTTCATCATGATCAGTTGAGTAGGGAAGTAATAATTATTAGCTCTCCTATTAGGTTGGGGAGGGGAGGGAGGGCGAGATTGGCCAGGCTAGAGATGAATCATCAGGTGGCTATAAGGGGGAGGATAGTTTGAAGTCCTCGTGCTAATACTATTGTTCGGCTGTGGGTACGCTCATAGTTTGTGTTTGCTAAGCAGAAGAGTGCTGAGGAAGTTAGACCATGAGCAATTATTAGGATTAGGGCTCCTGTAAATCCTCAGGGGGTTTGAATTAGAATACCCCCTACTACCAGGCCTATGTGGCTTACGGAGGAGTATGCGATGAGAGACTTTAAATCTGTTTGTCGTAAACAAATTGAGCCTGTTATGATGATTCCTCATAGGGCTAGAATAATAAATGGGTAACTCAGCTCTTTTGTCAAAGGGTCTAGAATTATAAGTATTCGTATCATGCCGTAGCCCCCTAGCTTAAGTAGGACAGCAGCTAGAATTATAGATCCGGCAACTGGGGCTTCTACGTGTGCTTTTGGTAGTCAGAGATGGACGCCGTACAGGGGCATTTTGACAAGGAAGGCGAGCATACACCCTGCTCATCAGAACTTGTCTGCTAGGCCGGATAGGTGTAGGGGCTCTGAATATTGAAGGATTAAAAGGGATAGAGTGCCTGTTGAGACATATAGCAGGGAGAGGGCCACTAGAAGGGGGAGTGAGCCTGCCAGTGTGTAGAATAAAAAATAAGTCCCAGCATTTAGTCGTTCAGTTTGGTTACCTCAGCGTGTAATTAGAATTAGGGTTGGGATAAGTGTAGCCTCAAATATGACATAGAATATTATGACTTCTGTGGCCCCGAAGGCTATAATTAAGAAGATTTGGAGGGATGTTAGGAGGGAAATGTAGAGTCGTTGGCGATTTTCAGGTTCAGGTGCTACGTGATTTTGACTTGCTAAAATCATAAGGGGAAGGAGCCAGCAGGACAGAATTAGGAGGGGAGTGGAAAGGGCGTCTGTTGCTAGGTAGGAATTTGTAGTACTTCATCCTGTTTCAGATATATTTTTTAATCAGGATAGACTTGCTGTGGCAATTAAGAGGCTGTGGAGCAGGGTAGTGGGTCACAATCATTTTTTAGGGGCTGCCCATGTAACGGGAATTAGTATTAAGGTCGGAATGAGAATTTTTAGCATTGTAGAAGGTTAAGGGCTTGGAGGCGGTCTGTGCCATGGGTTCGGGCTGTTGCAACTAGAAGGGCTAGTCCTGTGCTTGCTTCACAGGCTGAGAATGCTAGCAGTAGGATGGGAAGGGCAGAAAAGCTTGTAGAAGAAAGGCTCATGCACCATAGGGAGAGGGCAATAAATAGTGAGAGCATTATTCCTTCAAGACAGAGGAGAGCCGATAAGAGATGTGTACGGTGGAATGCTAGTCCGGATAGTCCTAAAACAAAAGCTGTGGAGAAAGAAAAGTGGATAGGGGTCATAAGGCGGTTATGGACTTTAACCATAAGCGTTTGAGCCGAAATCAAAGGTTTTTCTTAAACTAACTGCCTACTCAGCTCATTCTAAGCCTCCTTGAAGCCATTCGTAGATTAGGCCGACTGTCAGAAGGGCAAGGACGGCGGAAGCTCATAGGAAGGTTGAAAGGGGGGAGGAAAGTTGGTCACCTCAAGGGAGGGGTAAAAGAAGGGCGATTTCCAGGTCGAAGAGGAGAAACAGGATTGCGACTAGGAAGAAGCGTAATGAAAAGGGGAGTCGGGCAGACCCTAGGGGATCAAAGCCACATTCGTAGGGAGAGAGTTTTTCGTGATCGGGGGTTATAAGGGGGAGTCAGAATGAGACAATGGCTAGGATCATTGATAGGGCAGTGGCGATTAGTGCGATAGTTGTGATTAAGTTCATTATCTTTCCTTGGATTTTAACCAAGACCATGTAATTGGAAGTCACTTATACTAACGTTAGTACTAGAAAGATTATGAGCCTCATCAGTAGATTGAGATATAGAGGAAAAGTCACACTACGTCAACGAAATGTCAGTATCATGCGGCAGCCTCAAATCCAAAGTGGTGTTCTGATGTAAAGTGGTATTGAATTTGGCGCAGAAGGCAGACGGCTAGGAATGTTGAGCCAATGATGACGTGAAGACCATGGAAGCCTGTAGCGACAAAGAAAGTTGAGCCGTATACCCCATCTGCAATGGTAAAGGGGGCTTCATAGTATTCCATACCTTGTAGAAATGTAAAGTAAAAGCCAAGGAGGATTGTTAGGAGTAGAGATTGAATGGCTTGTTTACGTTCCCCTTCTATAATGCTGTGGTGTGCTCATGTTACTGTTACCCCCGAGGCTAATAAAACTGCTGTATTTAGGAGGGGTACTTCAAAAGGGTCGAGTGTTGTAATTCCTGTGGGTGGTCAGCAGCCTCCTAATTCTGGTGTTGGGGCGAGACTTGAGTGGTAAAAGGCTCAGAAAAAGCCAAGGAAAAAGAAAACTTCTGATGTAATAAAAAGAATCATTCCATAGCGTAGGCCTTTTTGGACTGGGATTGTGTGGTGTCCTTGGAAGGTGCCTTCTCGAACAATATCTCGTCATCATTGGTACATTGTAAGGAGGAGAAGGACAGTGCCAAGTGCTATTAGGGTTATTGAGTTGTAGTGGAATCAAATTGCTAAACCGGATGTTATTAACAAGGCGGCAGCGGCTCCTGTTAGGGGTCAGGGACTAGGGTCAACCATGTGGTATGCGTGTGCTTGATGGGCCATTAGACGTTTTCTTGTAGGTAGAGGCTTAGGAGAAGAACAAATACGTAAGCTTGAATTATTGCGACGGCAACTTCTAGAAGGGTGAGTAGAAATAAGAGGGTTGTAGTTAGGATGGCCACGGTGGGCATAAGGGGTAATAAAACATAAGCTGCTGTGGCGATGAGTTGAATCAGTAAATGGCCTGCTGTTAAGTTAGCAGTGAGTCGGACCCCTAGGGCAAGGGGGCGAATGAATAGGCTAAGGGTTTCGATAATAATTAGGACAGGGATTAAAGGGGTTGGGGTGCCTTCAGGAAGAAGATGGCCGAGGGCAATGGTTGGTTGATTTCGGAGGCCAATAATAACTGTAGCAAGTCAAAGGGGGACGGCAAGGCCCATGTTCAGCGATAGCTGGGTTGTTGGTGTAAAGGTGTAGGGAAGAAGCCCAAGCATATTTAGGGTAATGAGGAAAAGTATTAGGGACATAAGAATTAAGGCTCATTTGTGGCCGGGTAGGTTAATGGGCAGAAGAAGCTGGTTTGTAAACCGGTTGATAAATCAGTTTTGGAGGGTTAGGAGTCGGCTGTTAACTCAGCGGGATGTTGGGGTTGGGAATAAAAGTCAGGGTAGAAGGAGTGCGAGGGCAATTAAAGGAATGCCTAGGAAAACGGGGCTTATAAACTGGTCGAAGAAGCTTAGTGTCATGGTCAGTTTCAAGATTCTGTTTTTGGCTTCTCCGTGCTTTGGGAGGTGGGCTCATTAGGAAATGTGTGGGCTATAACTTTAGGGGGAATTACGGTCAAGAGTACAAATCAAGAGAAGACTAGAATAGCAAACCAAGGTGCAGGGTTAAGTTGGGGCATGTCACTAAGGGTGGTTGGGGATCACCAATCTTTAGCTTAAAAGGCTAACGCTAGGGCCCGATTTAGCTTCTTAGCGAGGCGTCCTTAAGTATTGCTGCGGTTCAGGATTCAAAGAATTCTAATGGGACAGTTTCGACGACGATGGGTATAAAGCTATGGTTTGCCCCACAGATCTCTGAGCATTGCCCGAAGAAGATTCCTGGGCGGGAGGCTAAGAAGAGTGCCTGATTAAGGCGTCCTGGAACTGCATCCGTTTTTACGCCCAGAGCAGGGACTGCTCAGGCATGTAAAACGTCTGCAGCAGTTACTAGTATTCGCACTGGTGCCCCTAGAGGTGTTACTATGCGATGGTCTACTTCTAATAGGCGCAGGTGTCCTTGGGGGAGGTCTTGGGTGGGGATTATATACGAGTCAAATTCTAGGTCCTGGTGATCTGTATACTCATAACTTCAGTATCATTGATGTCCTACTGCTTTGATTGTAAGTTGGGGCTTGTTAATTTCATCCATCATGTACAGAATCCGAAGAGAGGGAAGGGCTATTAAAATAATGATAACAGCCGGGAGAATTGTTCAAATAGTCTCGATTTCTTGGGAGTCTAAAATATACTTGTTTGTAAGTTTGGTTGTTACCATGGTAACAATAATGTATAGAACGAGTGTGCTGATTATAAACACAATTATTAAGGCGTGGTCATGGAAGTGAATTAGTTCCTCTATAATAGGGGAAGCTGCATCTTGGAATCCTAACTGTAAGGGGAGGGCCATTATTGGCAAGATACGCGGGAGTCTAACCCACAATTCTGCCTTGACAAAGCAGTGTAATAATTTTTACTAGTGTCTTATGAAGAAAGTGGCAGAGTGGTTATGTGTTTGGCTTGAAACCAATTTATGGGGGTTCAATTCCCTCCTTTCTCGTGCTAGTTTACTTGTACTTGGACAAAGGCAGGCTCTTCAAATGTGTGGTAGGGAGGAGGGCAGCCGTGAAGTCACTCGACGTTTATTGAGGTTAATTCTACTATCATAACTTCTCGCTTAGCTGCGAATGCTTCTCAAATGATGAAGAGGAACATGATTGCAGCAATGAGTGAAATTAGTGATCCGATAGAGGAGACTGTGTTTCAGAAGGCGAAGGCATCAGGGTAGTCTGAGTATCGTCGGGGCATGCCAGCAAGCCCTAGGAAATGTTGTGGGAAGAATGTTAAATTTACTCCTGCAAATATTACCCCAAAGTGGACTTTTGTTCAGGTGTCGTGGAGGGTGTAGCCTGAAAATAGGGGGAATCAGTGAACAAACCCGGCCATAATGGCAAAGACAGCGCCTATTGATAGGACATAATGGAAGTGGGCAACTACGTAGTATGTGTCGTGCAGGACGACGTCTAAAGAAGAGTTGGCCAGGACAACTCCTGTTAGGCCTCCAACTGTAAATAGGAAAATAAAACCGAGAGCTCAGAGCAGGGGGGTTTCTCATTTAATTACACCTCCGTGCAGCGTGGCCAGTCAGCTAAAGACTTTAATACCTGTCGGGATCGCGATAATTATAGTGGCAGAAGTAAAGTAGGCTCGTGTGTCAACGTCCATTCCGACTGTAAACATGTGGTGGGCCCAAACCATGAACCCTAGTAGGCCAATGGCTATTATTGCTCACACCATGCCCATGTAGCCGAAAGGTTCTTTTTTGCCGGAATAATAGGCAACGATATGCGAGACTATTCCAAACCCCGGAATAATTAAAATGTATACTTCAGGGTGTCCAAAGAACCAGAATAAATGTTGATATAAAATTGGGTCTCCCCCTCCGGCTGGGTCGAAGAAGGTGGTATTTAAATTTCGGTCAGTTAAAAGTATTGTAATACCAGCAGCAAGTACAGGTAATGAGAGAAGAAGAAGTACGGCTGTAATTAGGACAGCTCATACGAATAAAGGGGTTTGATATTGGGAAATAGTCGGAGGTTTCATGTTAATGATGGTTGTAATGAAATTAATTGCACCAAGGATTGAGGAGATACCCGCTAGATGCAGAGAGAAAATTGTTAAATCTACGGATGCTCCTGCATGGGCAAGGTTGCCTGCTAGAGGGGGGTATACGGTCCAACCAGTTCCGGCTCCAGCCTCAACTCCTGAAGAAGCGAGGAGAAGAAGAAGAGAAGGGGGGAGCAGTCAGAAGCTCATATTGTTCATTCGAGGAAAGGCCATGTCGGGGGCGCCAATTATCAGTGGAATAAGCCAGTTTCCGAAGCCTCCAATCATGACTGGCATTACTATAAAGAAAATTATTACGAAAGCGTGAGCTGTGACGATCACATTATAAATTTGGTCGTCCCCCAGAAGGGCGCCGGGCTGGCTTAGCTCCGCCCGAATTAAAAGGCTTAGAGCAGTCCCTGCTATTCCGGCTCAAGCACCAAAAATTAAGTAGAGGGTGCCGATGTCTTTGTGATTAGTTGAAAAGAGTCAACGGGTGGTTGCCACGGGTATGATGGCTGAGGGTTAAGCGGTGGATTGTAGCCCCATGTACAGAGGTTCAAGTCCTCTTCGTACCAGCTCTGAGGTGTTATTACATATTAGATTGCAAATCTAAAGAAGCAGGCTAATACCCTGCCGGGGCTTTCTCCCGCCTATTGTCTGCTGCTGCTAGGCGGGAGAAAGTAGACGGATGCTCGCTGGTTTGAGCGCTTAGCTGTTAACTAAGATATTGTAGGATCGAGGCCTGCCTGTCTAGGAAGGCTTTAGCTTAATTAAAGTACCTGTTTTGCATACAGGAGATGTGGGGTAGTGTCCCGCAAGTCTTACAGAGGCTGAGAGATTTTCACTCCCACTGAGGGCTTTGAAGGCCCTAGGTCTGTATTAGCCTAAGCCTCTAGAGGGTCAGAATTGCTATGATGCCTGGTGTTAGTGGAAGGAGGCATATTGCTATGACTGAGGTTATGGCTAGTGGAAGGGTTGTTTGTGTTGAGTGCATTCGTCAGGGGGTTGTTCCCATTGTTGTGTTGGGAGATATGGTTAGGGCTGCTGCGTAGGTGATGCGTAGGTAGAAGTATAAGCTAAGGAGTGCGCTTAGAGCAGCTAGGGTTGCGGTGACGGCTAGTCCTTGCTTTGAGAGCTCTAGAATAATTATCCACTTTGGCATGAAGCCGGTGAGAGGAGGCAAGCCTCCGAGGGAGAGCAGTATTAGGGGAATTATGGAGGTTAGTGCTGGTGTTTTGGTTCATGATAGGGTGAGTGAGTTAATATTTGTTGAGTTATTGAGCTTAAATGTTAGGAAGGTGGCGGCGGTTATAATGAAGTATGTAATTAGGGCTAGGAATGTGAGGGAGGGGGAGAATTGGAGGACCAAAATTATTCAGCCAAGGTGGGCAATAGATGAATATGCTAGAATTTTTCGAAGTTGTGTTTGGTTGAGACCTCCTCAGCCTCCAATTAGTGTGGAGGTTAGTCCTAGAAAGATAAGGAGATTTGGGTTGGCTGGTTGCATTTGGAGTAGTAGGGCAAAGGGTGCTAATTTTTGTCAGGTGGATATTAGCAGTCCTGTAGACAGGTTTAAGCCTTGAAGTACTTCTGGAAGTCAGGAGTGCAGAGGGGCTAGTCCAATTTTTAGGGCTAGCGCAACGGTAATAGCTGTGGTTGGGAGGGGGTGTGATATTTGGCTGATGTCTCATTGTCCTTCTAATCAGGCATTTGTTACGGAGGCAAATATGAGTGTGGCGGCAGCAGTAGCTTGGGCTAGGAAATATTTAGTTGTGGCTTCGATGGCTCGGGGGTGGTGGTGTTGGGCCATAAGTGGAATGATGGCAAGGGTATTAATTTCGAGTCCTATTCAGGCGAGGAGTCAGTGTGAGCTTATAAATGTAAGAGTGGTGCCTAGGCCTAAGCTCAATAATAGGGTGGTTAAGATATAAGGGTTCATTAGCAAAGGAAGGATTTTAACCAACATTCCTGGGGTATGGGCCCAGTAGCTTTTTTAGCTTACCTTGCTAGTAAGTGGTGTAGCGGAAGCACAGAGAGTTTTGATCTCTCAGGGGAGGGTTCGAGCCCCTTCTTTCTAAGGAGCTGGGGGGATTTTAACCCCCGTATTACACTCTATCAAAGTGGCCCTTAAACTTCAGGCACAGCTCCTGGGCTATAGTTGTGGGGGAAGTCCTGCAAAGGAAATTGGGAGTGCAAGGTGTCAGATGACGAGGGCTAGTGTGAGGGGTAAAAAATTTTTTCAAACTAGATGTATAAGTTGATCGTACCGGAAGCGGGGGTAGGATGCACGAACTCATAGAAACAAGACAGAGAGGAGGGCTGCTTTTGTCATTAAATTAATTGAGGTTAGTTCCGGGAGGGCTGGAATGTGAGAGGCTCCTAAGAACAAAAGGGCTGAGAGGGTATTTATGAGGAGGATGTTAGCATACTCGGCTAGAAAAAACAGGGCGAAAGGGCCTCCTGCATATTCTACGTTGAAGCCTGAAACCAGTTCTGATTCTCCTTCTGTGAGGTCGAAGGGGGCCCGGTTGGTTTCTGCTAGGGTTGAAATATATCATATTGCTGCCATTGGTCAGGCGGGGAGAAGGAGTCAGATGTTCTCTTGGGCGACGTTGAAATTTTGGAGTGTGAAGCCTCCTGTTAAAATAATTATGCAGAGTAAAATTAGTCCAAGGCTTACTTCGTAGGAAATTGTTTGGGCTACGGCTCGTAACGCTCCAATTAATGCGTATTTTGAGTTGGATGCTCAGCCTGACCCTAAAATTGAATAGACGGCTAGGCTTGAGAGTGCAAGTAAAAATAGAATGGTTAAATTCAGGTCCAGGACTGGGTAGGGCATGGGGATGGGGGCTCAGAGTGTTATGGCGAGGGTAAGGGCGAGTATTGGGGTGAGTAAAAATAGGATTGGGGAGGAGGTGGATGGGCGGACTGGTTCTTTAATAAATAGTTTTACACCATCTGCAATTGGTTGAAGGAGGCCGTAGGGTCCTACAATATTAGGACCTTTTCGGAGTTGTATATAGCCCAGCACTTTTCGTTCGAGGAGGGTAAGAAAGGCAACGGCCACGAGGACAGGGACAATAAAGGCTAGGGGGTTGATGATGTGAGTAATTAGTGTGGAGATCATAATTAAAGAGAGGACTTGAACCTCTGTACAAAGGGCTTAGGCCTTTTGCATTATCCGGGCTCTGCCACTTTAATATGCCATGGTCTACGGCTGGAGGGGGCACCCTCTTGTTTACTTAAGTGGTAATCAGTGAGTGAGGGGGAGGCTTGTTGGAAACAGAGGCCTCATTTCTTTGGTCCTTTCGTACTAAAACAAATTGCATCATAGATAGAAACCGACCTGGATTACTCCGGTCTGAACTCAGATCACGTAGGATTTTAATCGTTGAACAAACGAACCCTTAATAGCGGCTGCACCATTAGGATATCCTGATCCAACATCGAGGTCGTAAACCCCCTTGTCGATATGGGCTCTATAAGGGGATTGCGCTGTTATCCCTAGGGTAACTCGGTTCGTTGATCGGCCAGGAGCCGGATCAGTAAGGTCAGAAGTTCTGTTAATTAGAGCGGGAGCTCTTGTTTATAAGGCCTAAGTGGCCCCAGTCCACATGGGGGTTGTTTGTTTCCCCGCGGTCGCCCCAACCAAAGGCAGTTAAACTGGCTTCATAAAGTTATATTCTTTTATTAGAGGTTTTTACATGATCAGTTTTAGTGCCTAAAGCTCCATAGGGTCTTCTCGTCTTATGTTCATATCCCCGCCTCTGCACGGGGAGGTCAATTTCATTAACTTGAGAAAGGAGACAGTTAAGCCCTCGTCGTGCCATTCATACAGGTCTTTATTTAAAAGACAAGTGATTGCGCTACCTTTGCACGGTTAAGATACCGCGGCCGTTAAACTTATAGTCACAGGGCAGGCAGGACCTCTTATACGCAGAATTCAAGAGGCGATGTTTTTGGTAAACAGGCGAGGCTTGTGTTTGCCGAGTTCCTTCTTTCTCTTTTAGTTTTTCCTTAAGGCACTCCAGTGTGGGGTTAAAGGTAAATAGTTGAGTGTTCTTCTTGCAAATTTAAAACGTTTGTCAATGCCCTCTTTGATTGGGGCCTTTAATGTTCGGTGCGGGTTCGTTCCGATGTACACTTGTGCTTGGAGAAAGGCTTTTCTTTCTTATTACTCATATTAGCATAATCAGTCCTATGGGGGCATAGGAGGGCCTGGTAGTGCTAGGGGATTCAGAGTTGTTATCGGGATTAATGGGAAAGTTTGTGTCTGAGCTTTAACGCTTTCTATTAGGGTGGCTGCTTTTAGGCCCACTAAAACACGGATCCTTTGATTTATATGATCTTAATCCTCCTGGTAAAGTTGTGTCTTGTGTTAAAGGAGCTGTACCTCCTTTAACTAACTCTTTTACATTCTTTTGGTCGGTGTGGGTATACTTTGATTTGACTAAAGAATGTAAAAGGCTGAACTTCTATCCAATTCTCAGGCAACCAGCTATAACTAAGTTCGGTAGGTCTATCACCTCTACTCGAAGCTCTTCCCACTCTTTTGCCACAGAGACGGGTGCGCCCTATAATAGGCTGTCTTGGAGTAGCTCACTTAGTTTCGGGGTAATAAACTAAAATTCTTTTTGCTTAGGGGATACTAGCTAAATCATGATGCAAAAGGTACGAGGTAAAATCTCTGCTTTGTTGGGCTTTACTGGGTTGTTTCATTTCTCTTTCAGCTTTCCCTTGCGGTACTTTTTCTATTGCTCAAATGTCTTTTTCTATCGCCTATACTAGAGAGGAAAAATGGTTTGTTTAGGTTAATTGAGTGTCTTAGGGTTTATTTATGTTTGGTTGTTGTTTTTGGTTGTTTAGGCTAGCTGTTGGGCTTCAGGGTAATCCGAGTTGCACGGATGACTTCTCAGTGTAAGGGAGATGCTTTTCTTTTCTTAGCTATACTCTGGTTTGTCCAAGCGCACTTTCCAGTACACTTACCATGTTACGACTTGCCTCCCCTTTGCAGTATGAGGGTTTTATTTAAAAATATAATGGAGCTTGGGGAGAGTGACGGGCGGTGTGTGCGCGCTTCAGGGCCAGTTTCAGAAGAACACTCTATTTTCTTCTTACTACTAAATCCTCCTTCAGATATGTCTTTCAGTATATCATTCGTGTTCTCTAGTATAGAGAATGTAGCCCATTTCTTCCCTTTTCGTACGCTACACCTCGACCTGACGTTTTGGGCTGTGCCAATTTTGTTTATTAATGGTCCTTCACAGGATAAGCTGACGACGGTGGTATATAGGCGGGTTAAACAAGAAAAGGTGAGGTTTAACGGGGGTTATCGGTTCTAGAACAGGCTCCTCTAGGTGGATCTAAAGCACCGCCAAGTCCTTTGGGTTTTAAGCTTATGCTCGTAGTTCCCAGGCGGATAGAAATGTAGCTAGCTATCAATGTTTAGGGCTAGGCATAGTGGGGTATCTAATCCCAGTTTGTGCCTTAGCTTTCGTGGGGTCAGAAACTGTAAAGCCACCTTCGTAGTTGGGCTTCTAGCTTTCGTATGCGTATAACAGCTTTGAAAACATTCGGCTTTAATTATTTGAACTCTCTTAACCACGCTTTACGCCGGTGTCTATCAGCTTGGGCCTCTCGTATAACCGCGGTGGCTGGCACGAGTTTTACCGGCCCTTTTAGCCTTGGCTAAGTCAAGTTTTCACTTATGGCTTAATGTTTATCACTGCTGAGGTCCCTTGAGGGTGTGGCTAAGCAAGGTGTCTTGGGCTAAAATTAATTGTGCCTGATACCGGCTCCTTGTCTCCTTAGAGGGAAACTGTGGGGCATTCTCACGGGGGTGCGGATACTTGCATGTGTAAGTTAGGCTAGAGTTGATAGAAAAGTCAGGACCAAGCCTTTGTGCTTTCGGGGCTTTCTAGGGCCCATCTTAACATCTTCAGCGTTATGCTTTACTTAAGCTACGACAGC